AAAGAACTATTTTTAGTGCTACTGTAATTTTGAAAATGAATGCGCAAATGTCCATCAAAGGTAAGTAAATACATCCGAAACATATAAAATGCGGTTAATCCCGCTGTAAAGGAAGCTATTATTGCGAAAGTTGGTGAATACAACCAACTATCATTAAGAATTTCATCTTTGGACCAAAAACAAGCAAGAGGCGGAATACCACAAAGGGAGAGTGTACCTAATAAAAAGGTAATTCTTGTAATTGGAACATATTTTGTTAAACCGCCCATAAGAACCATATTTTGACTTTTCTCTGGTGAATATCCAACAATGGGTTCCATTGAATGAATAATTGATCCGGATCCCAAAAACAATAAAGCTTTCGAATAGGCATGAGTGATCAAATGGAATAAAGCGGCTCGATAAGAACCTATACCCAGAGCTAACATAATATAACCCAATTGAGACATTGTCGAGTAAGCTAAACTTCTTTTAATGTCTCTTTGAGCAAGAGCCAAAGTAGCTCCTAATAATACTGTTATTACGCCTATTGAAGAAATGATATTCATTATGGAAGGTATAACTATGAAAAGAGGAAGAAGCCGAGCTACAAGAAAAATTCCCGCTGCTACCATAGTAGCAGCATGTATAAGAGCGGAAATGGGAGTGGGTCCTTCCATAGCATCAGGTAACCATATGTGAAGGGGGAATTGTGCGGATTTAGCAACTGCACCAACGAATAAAAAAGAAGCACACAGAGTAGCAAATAAGGAATTTACTCCATTATGATGAACCAAGTTATTAACTATTTCGAACAAATCCCGAAATTCTAAACTACCAGTTATCCAATAAAGTCCTAAAATTCCTAATAATAAACCAAAATCCCCTATACGATTGGTTACAAAAGCTTTTTGGCAAGCACTTGCCGCACTCGGTCGTGTGAACCAAAAACCTATTAATAAATAGGAACACATTCCTACAAGTTCCCAAAAAATATAAATTTGTATCAAATTGGAACTAGTAACTAATCCTAACATAGAACTATTGAAAAAACTCATATAGGCAAAAAATCTCAAATATCCTTGATCGTGAGACATATAATTGTCACTATAAATAAGAACCATGATTCCAACAGTAGTAATTAATATTGACATAATAGAAGTAAGTGGATCGATCAAGTGTCCGAACTCTAAAGAAAAATCATTATTGACGGTCCAAGACCATAGATATTGATAGATAAAATTTCCATTTATTTGCTGAATAGATAGATTGGCCGAAAATGCCATAGCTATACTTAGCATCAAAACACTCGGAAAAGCCCACATACGACGAATATTTTTTGTTGCTGTCGGAATAAGCAGAAGTCCAAATCCTATTAACATAGTAACTGGAAATGAAAGAAAGGGTATTATCCATGCATATTTATATGTATGTTCCATAAAAAAAAAACCAATTTTTTTTTCTTATAATTTAATTGTTTCCGATTCATCAATTATTATCGCTTTCGAAAGGAACAATAAAAAAATCAACAAAAAAAGATATGAAAAACTCAACTATTTTTATTTTTCATTATTCTGACTTTTCTCAGATATTGGAAATATTCAAAAGTTCCAATTCAAATGATATGACCAAATAGCTAGATAAAAGTAATTACTTAGTTATTAACTTTAACTAAAGAATTAACTAAAGAAAGATAGTTAATAAAAAAGAAAGATAGTTAATAAAAAAGAAATGGGAAATATGATATTTTGAATAATTCTACGACTATACGACCATCCTATTCTGGCAATATGTAATCATATCATATACTATAGTATAGTAAGTAAAAACAATCATACCAAAACAGTAGAATATAAATCATAGTATGCATAGTATGCCTCAATAAATCGACTCAAAAAAAAGACCTAGTTATTCTAGTGATTTTATTTGTAGTAATTACCTAACCCATTGCGGAACTAATTGATTGGATTCCAATCCAATAAGAAAGTATCAGAAATATTATAATACTCTTTATTTCGTATAGAACTGAGAAAAAAATAACTAAAAATTGAGGTTCTCCTTCTTAGGTAATAGAATGTCTTGTTTAACATATTAACCACTAATTGTAGTTTAAGTTTGAATTTAAGTTATAGACACGGCAATATGAGCTTATTCAATTCCAAACTAATAGTCATAAAAATTCCTTTTCGAATTTCCCCCCCCCCTTTCTTCTATTTTTTTGCCTAGTGTGTTACTATGTGACATTGTTATATATGTGACATACATGTCATACATATATTTATATATAAATATATAAATAATATATTTGTATTGTATGTTATGAAAAAACTATTATCGACGAAATTAAGTTAAGTTAAGTATAGAAAATAACTAAAAAGAACGATCCATTTTGAGCAATACATGTCTTTCACATACAACAATAAAAATGAGTAACTCTTCTTTTTTGAATGGCAGTTCCAAAAAAACGTACTTCTATATCAAAAAAACGTATTCGTAGAAATATTTGGAAGAAAAAAGGATATTTAGCTGCAATAAAAGCTTTCTCTTTAGCGAAGTCAGTTTCTACTGGAGATTCAAAAAGTTTTTTTGTGCGACAAACAAATAAGAAAATCTTGGAATAATCGGAATTTCCATGGCTAGAAGAATTTCCAATTTTGGAATATGAATAATTCTCTTTAACTAAATGTATTGATGTATTGAACTCAATACAATAAATATTAGTTAGAACTAGCTGCTATGATATGTAGAATAAAAATTTCTCTATCTGTCGGTTCTAAGTATCATTATTTTTTTTTCATTCTAGTTTTTATTAGAATCTATTTATTAATTCGTGAGATGTTTTTTCCCTATTCATTTTCTTTTCACAACGGAAAAATAGAATGAACAAAGATTTTTCCGTTGTGAAAAGAAAATGAATAGGATGCAGAAACTCTTTTGTTTTATTATACGCCTAACTCAAGACCAAGTTGGTTTCATAAATATTATCATAATTTTATTTAGAAATTATGTACACAACAAACAACAAAAAGTATTATATTAATTTTATATTAAATATTTTAATTAATTTTAAATATTTAATATAAAATTAATTAATTAATACTTAATGATATACTTAATGATACTTAAGAAAAATATCAAAATTGTTAGAAAAATGACTTAAATTTAGTAATTGAATTGTGATACATATGAAATCCTATTTATTTTTTTGTTTAGCAAAAAAATAAATCTCTTTGACAATTTGTTTTTCATTTATCTGATTTCGTGGATTCAATTCAAAATAAATAAAAAATAGAAAAAGAGGACAATTCACAATTCTTAGTTTCTGTTTCGACTGAAAACAAAATTTGTATTTCAAGTTACAAGTGTTTCGGGAGAACTTAATATACAGATAGTACGTAAAAGTGGATTCTTAAAACTGAACCTACGATGATACTAACCTAAGTAAAAATTATTTAAAATTCAAAGATGAATTTTAAAGAGCTCTTATTTATCAGTTCTAATATTTCCTAAACTATATTGAATCCTTGAATCTAGATCTAGACGATTCAACATGAATTGACTATTATTATTTCAAGTAAGCCGCTATGGTGAAATCGGTAGACACGCTGCTCTTAGGAAGCAGTGCTAGAGCATCTCGGTTCGAGTCCGAGTGGCGGCATACTGTAAAAAAGATACAATGGATCCTATAATGTATTTAATTCCCGATTTCCATTCTGTAATGGGACCTTTTTATGTATGATATTTGTGACTTTAGAACATATATTAACTCATCTCTCTTTTTCGATCATTTCAATTGTGATTACGATTCATTTGATGACCCTATTAGTACACGAAATCATAGGGTTGCGTGATTCGTCGGAAAAAGGAATGATAGTTACTTTTTTTTCTATAACAGGATTATTAGTTACTCGTTGGATTTCTTCGAGACATTTTCCATTAAGTAATTTATACGAGTCCTTAATCTTCCTTTCGTGGAGTTTTTCCATTATTCATCTAATTTCCAAGATATGGAATCATAAAAATGATTTAAGCGCAATAACCGCCCCAAGTGCCATTTTTACCCAAGGTTTCGCCACATCGGGTCTTTCAAGTGAAATGCATCAATCGTCAAGATTAGTACCTGCTCTACAATCTCAGTGGTTAATGATGCACGTAAGTATGATGTTATTGAGCTATGCAGCTCTTTTATGTGGGTCGTTATTATCAGTCGCTTTTCTAGTCATTACATTTCGTAAAAACATCGATATTTTTTGTCAAAGAAAAATTTTATTAATTAAGATTAAGTCATTTTTCTTTGACAAAATCGAATACTTGAACAAAAAAAAAAATGTTTTTAAACACACTTCTTTTGTTCCATTTCGAAATTATTACAAATATCAATTAACTCAGCGTTTGGATTATTGGAGTTATCGTGTCATTAGTTTAGGGTTTACCTTTTTAACCATAGGTATTCTTTCTGGAGCAGTATGGGCTAACGAGGCATGGGGATCTTATTGGAATTGGGACCCAAAAGAAACTTGGGCATTTATTACTTGGACCATATTCGCGATTTATTCACATACTAGAACAAATAAAAGTTTGCAAGGTACGAATTCGTCACTTGTAGCGTCTATAGGATTTCTTATAATTTGGATATGCTATTTTGGGATCAACCTATTAGGAATAGGTCTACATAGTTATGGTTCATTCACATTAACATCTAATTGAATAAATTCCATGAGGAATACATAAGACCGTCGTACCATACGTAACAGAAAGTTTGCGCAGGTTTTTGAGAACCATTTGAATCAAGGAATCATTCAAATGGTTCTCAAAAACTCGGAATATATCTTATTCTAATTCTAATTCACTTTATTTTTTTGTGTTGTACAGCTCAAAAATCTTAAAATTCAAAATTCTAAGACTTTGTTTTCTATCTGATTAATGAAAACTATCTATGAAAATAATTAGATAGGATAGCTTGTACCTTGTCAACTGATAGCGAAAGAACAAAATCAGGATAAATACCAATCCCTATTACGGGTAAAAAGATACAGATTGAAACAAATAGTTCTCGTGGTCCAGAATCCACAAAATTGGAGTTTTGAACATTGAATAGTTTGTATCCATAAAACATCTGACGTAACATAGATAATAAATAAATAGGAGTTAATATCATTCCAATTGCCATTACAAAGGTAATTAGTATTTTAGGCATTAAAAGATATTTTGGACTGGTAATTATTCCAAAAAATACTACTAATTCTGCAACAAAACCACTCATTCCTGGCAATGCAAGAGAAGCCATCGAGAAACTACTAAACATGGTAAATATTTTTGGCATTGGGATGGATATCCCCCCCATTTCGTCGAGATAAACAAGACGTATTCTATCACAACTCGTTCCTACCAAGAAAAAAAGTGCAGCACCAATAAATCCATGAGAGAGTATTTGTAAAACGGCTCCGTTGAGTCCCATGTCGGTTATAGAACCAATTCCTATAATTATGAAACCCATGTGAGATACAGAAGAATAGGCTATTCTCTTTTTTAAATTGCGTTGACCAAGAGAGGTTGAAGCTGCATAGATTATTTGTATTGTCCCTATTATCACCAACCAGGGAGAAAAAATAGAGTGGGCGTGCGGTAATAATTCCATATTGATCCGAATCAATCCATATGCCCCCATTTTTAATAAGATTCCAGCTAGAAGCATACATGTACTGTAATGTGCTTCCCCATGGGTATCTGGTAGCCATGTATGTAGGGGTATAATCGGCGATTTGACAGCATAAGCAATAAGGAAGCCCAAATATAATATTATTTCTAATGTCACAGGATATGACTGATTAGCTAATCTTTCAAAATCCAATATCGGTTCATTGGAACCATATAAACCCATACCTAGAACTCCTATTAAGAGAAAAATGGAACCCCCTGCAGTGTACAAAATAAACTTTGTAGCTGAGTACAAACGTTTCTTTCCTCCCCACATGGATAAAAGTAAGTAAACAGGAATTAATTCTAACTCCCACATGAGAAAAAAAAGTAAAAGGTCTCGAGAAGAAAATAATCCTATTTGACCACTGTACATTGCTAACATCAGGAAATAGAACAATCGCGAATTTCGAGTAACAGGCCAAGCTGCTAAAGTGGCTAAAGTAGTGATAAATCCTGTCAGTAAAATAGGTCCTATGGAAAGTCCATCGATTCCCAGTCTCCAGTGAAAATCAAAAATATTTATCCATTGAAAATCCTCCTCCAATTGAATTAATGGATCATCCAATTGGAAATGATAACAGAACACATAGGTTGTTAGAAGGAGTTCTAATAAGCATATACATATAGTATACCACCTAAATACCTTATTCCCCCTATGAGGAAGAAAGAAAATTGAAGAACCCGCGAATATCGGCAAAACTACAAGTAGTGTTAACCAAGGGAAATAACTCGTGATAAAGACAAGATGCATTTTGACCAAAAAACCCGTGCTCGGAATAATATATTTTCTCGAGTACGGGTTTTTGTCGGTAAAAAGGAATCAAAAATGATTCAAGTGAAGTTTTTTATAACGTATCAATAAGATAGACCCATGCTGCGAGTTGTTTCATGCCATAAATAAACGCGGACACTCAAAAAATCTGTTGGACAAGCGGATTCACATCTCTTACAACCTACACAGTCCTCGGTTCTTGGCGCGGAAGCAATTTGCTTAGCTTTACATCCGTCCCAAGGTATCATTTCCAATACATCTGTGGGGCAAGCTCGTACACATTGAGTACACCCTATACATGTATCATAAATTTTTACTGAATGTGACATTGGGTCTATAAATTCCAGTTTTGAACATAAAAAATTTTCGATCTGGTAAAGTAAAATCAGGAGGAAATAAATTTTATATTTATATTGTATTGTAGACACCAGACGAATCAATGGTTTATCAAAAAAATCTAATGTTAAAAATAAATATATTTCTAAATCTGTTCATGAGAAAGGACCAAGAGACTTTTATTTCCGTTTCAACAACCATAATTATACAAGTCACACATATGACTTCACATTGACATTGGTCAACAGATCATCAATATTTCAATAGTAATATAAAAATATATTACTATACATATTACTATAAAAATAAAAAATGAAATAATTTATAAATTTATATTTTATTTATATCTTTATTTATATTTATATGATAGTTATGACTAATTATTCAACAAATTTGATTGATTGATACGAGTTGATTTTCTGTTACGATAAATCGACGAAACAATAGCTAGCCCAATAGCTGCTTCCGCAGCCGCAATGGCTATAACAAAGATTGAGAAAATGTCTCCTTTTAATTGGCGACTATCAAATATATTAGAAAATGTTACGAGATTTATATTAACCGAATTTAGTATAAGCTCAAGACACATAAGTGCTCTAACCATGTTTCGACTTGTGATCAATCCATAGATACCGATAGAAAATAAGTAGACGCTCAAAAAAAGTATATGTTCAAACATCATTGGCTAACTCCTCATGAATCTCGATTCATTTCAATATGAACAACAATTCAACCGATTTGATTGACCAGAATCGAGTAATTACAGAAAAAAGAGGGTATCCGCAGTAGATTAAATGAAAAACTTTTCCTTTTTCATTGGATTTCGAATTTCTAATAATTGTATTAATTCTAAGTATTTCTTATTGACGAGCCATAGTAATTGCACCTATCAAAGAAACTAAAAGAATTATAGAAATGAGTTCAAATGGAAGATAAAAATCTGTTGATAAATGAATTCCAATTTGTTGAACGTTACTAATAAGGTCCTGTTCTATAATCTGATTTGATCTTGTAGTCCAAATAATTCCGTACCATGACGTATCTAAGATAGTAGTAATTAGTGAAAAAAGAATACTTATACAAACCAGTGAAGTGACTCCATCTCCAACAGTCCAAAAATAGGAATCGTTCGAATATTCTGAACCATTCATGAACATAACAGCAAATATGATTAAGACATTTATGGCTCCTACATAAATAAGGAGCTGTGCGGCAGCTACAAAATAGGAGTTTGATAGAATATAGAATAAGGATATACAAACAAGAACCAATCCCAACGAAAAGGCAGAATAAATTGGATTGGTAAATAATACTACTCCTAGACCTCCTAATATAAGAACTGATCCCAGAAATACTACAAGTATATCGTGTATTGGTCCAGGTAAATCCATTATGTATAACAGATAAATAAGTCGAAATATTTCATGACCTTACTAAATAGTCCAGGAAAGAAAAGAAAAGGGTGTTACCTTTATTTTTTTTTCTTGTATTTCTTGTATATGATGGGTTCCTAATTGAATTCAATCTTAATATGGATTAATGTAGATATAGATAAAGTTATTAAAGTTATTGGCCAATCCTACTTTCCTTTTTCTCTATTTTCTATTTTTATCTAAAAGAAAAAAGGAAAGGAATAGTTGGAATTTTCTATTTTTAAATCATTACTAAACCATATTCTCAGTTTAAAACAAAAAGTGATTCTCAACAATCAATAGTTATTATTTGTAATTTCTGACCAACAAAAAAAGGGGGCTTGGATCCTTTATATCAAAAGGAAATCTTAGTAATCAGTAACCGTTCTTGAATCAAGGGGGTTATCCTTGTCTATTTTTATTTGAGTCAAATTTATAACTGTTTGAATTGTGTAATCTCCAATTACTGGCATTGGTAACCGACCCAAAGCAATTTGATTATAATTCAATTCGTGACGATCATAAGTAGAAAGTTCATATTCTTCAGTCATTGATAAACAGTTTGTTGGACAATACTCGACACAGTTACCACAAAATATACAGACCCCAAAATCAATACTATAATTAAGCAATTGTTTCTTTTTAATATTTTTTTCAAATTTCCAATCAACAACGGGTAGATCTATGGGACATACACGAACACATACTTCACAAGCAATACATTTATCAAATTCAAAGTGGATTCGACCACGGAAACGCTCCGATGTGATCGATTTTTCATAAGGATATTGAATAGTTACAGGTAAACGATTTGTATGGGATAAGGTAATTATGAAACTTTGACCAATGTACCTTGCTGCTCGTATTGTTTGTTGACCATAATTTATGAACCCGGTCACCATAGGGAACATATTGTGGATCTCCGTGAATAAATTGATGTTTCTTTCTCTTGTTTGAGATCGATTATGAATCTAGAATATCGTTATCTTATTCTATTATTTATAGTATTTATAGTGAAACAAGTTGGGAAGAAGTTGTCAATAATAGATTACCCAGGGAAATAGGTAAAAGAAATTTCCATCCAAGATTTAATAACTGGTCCATTCTCATTCTAGGTAAAGTCCATCTTGCTGCGATAGGAATGAACAGAAACAAATAAGCTTTAGCTAATGTAATAAATATCCCAATTGTCGTTCCAAAGACTCCATCCATTTGATTTATTCCGAAAAGTTCCGGAATAGATATATACGGAATAGAGAAATTCCACCCACCTAAGTAAAGAACTGTTATAAATAATGAAGAAACTAATAAATTTAGGTAAGAAGCAAGGTAAAATAAAGCGTATTTGATACCTGAATATTCTGTTTGATAACCTGCTACTAATTCTTCCTCTGCTTCTGGTAAATCGAAGGGTAATCTTTCACATTCCGCTAGAGAAGAAATTAGAAAAACAACAAACCCGATAGGCTGACGCCACAGATTCCACCCCCAAAATCCATATTTTGACTGCGCCTCAACTATATCAACTGTACTTAAACTGTTAGATAATCATAGTCGATAATAACATCACTGCTCGCATCGCTATTTCAAAACCGTACATGAGACCTCGGCTTCATACGGCTCCTCTATGGTCACAAATAAATGTAAGGACTTGCTCGATATTATCTCCATCCTTATTTGGATGGTAAATATACATCGGGAAGCTAAAAATGAGACCAATGAAATTCCGTCTGCTCAAATATAAAAGGTGCTTCCGAATTGATCTTATCCATTACAATTTGAATTTCTCTTTGTTTGGTAATAACTTAATCTTTTAATAAAATACTCATTATATCAATAAATATGTTCTATCAATAACTATAAAGAAAGAATTGGGTATTAATTCAAAATTCATGATAAGAATTCTATATGTTATGTATAGATATGGATGGGGAAAATAATAAAAAAAGATCTTTTGTATTATTATTTATTCATTTTTATCATTCTATTTTTGAATTCTATTTCTTTTGTTCCTGTTCTTCTTTCTCAGAGGGAGGGTACTCTGAAAAAAAAAATAAAGGATTAATTCGTTTTTGATAGTCATTTCTTTAATCAGTGAATAGGAGCATACTCTAGATCGGAATCGTGGGGAAGTACTGCTTGGTCATTTCTACCAACTTAAAGTCCCCATTATGATTCGTTTTATCCAAAGTTTTATATAAAAATACCGTTTTTTGATACCTTATATTATCTCCATTACTAATCTTTTGTGTACCTTGGTGTTCCTAACTGTTCACTGATTTTTGATTGATCCCCCGTATGGTAATACATATAAAAGAGTAGTGGAACCCCCATACGTTGATCTTTTGTACCCGCTTCAAGATATGAGAATTAGTCAAAGAATCTTAATCTTGGGGTAAACAGTTTATATACTGCTTATGTTTATATTCTTGTACATAGGGAATGAGATTTTCTCTTCTTACTGCAAATTTCTAAGCAGTTTGATTTTACTCATATAACTATCTAGTTTAACTCATCAACCCTAATGATGAATAAAAAATGAAAATATCCATTCAATATATTCAACCTCTTTACTTTATTTCTAGAGAGAAGGGAAAATAATCATGTTCCAACGAATCACACGTAGAGATATTGATAATACACATAGAGTTAATGGTATTTCATAACTAATAGATTGAGCAGCAGCCCGTAGACCACCTAAAAAGGAATATTTATTGTTCGATCCATATCCTGACATAAGAAGTCCAATAGGAGCAATACTTGAAATGGAGATCCATAAAAAAACACCTATACTGAGATCGGCTAAAATAAGGCGATATCCAAAAGGAATTACTAAATAACTTAGTAGAACTGATATGACCGCTATAGACGGTCCCACGCTAAACAAACGAATATCTCCTCTAGATGGAAGTAGGTCCTCTTTAAAAAGTAATTTGGTCCCATCTGCTAGAGCTTGAAGAATCCCCAACGGACCGGCATATTCAGGCCCAATACGTTGTTGTATTGCTGCGGATATTTCTCTTTCTAACCACACAATTACTAGGACCCCTATTGTGATTCCTAATAGAAGGGTGAAAATGGGAACAAAGATCCATATGAGTCCATAAACTTCTTTTAAGGATTCCAATCTAGAAAAAGAATTGATAGCTTGTACTTCTACTTCTGTCGTATCAATTATCATTTCAACGATCAACTTCTCCCATAATGATATCTATACTACCTAGTATCGTCATGATATCGGCCAATTTCATTCTTTTAACTAATTGAGGGAGAATTTGCAAATTGATAAAACCAGGTGGGCGAATTTTCCATCTCCAGGGGAAAACACTACTATCTCCTATCAAATAAATTCCTAATTCTCCTTTTGGAGCTTCCACTCTTACATAAAGTTCTTGTTTCGACAATTCAAAATTGGGTGAAAGTTTTTTAGTAATAAATCTATATTCAAAATTAGCCCATTCGGAATTTTTTGCTCTATCAAAGCGCCGGACTTCTAAATTTTCATAGGGTCCCCCAGGAATTTCTTCTAGAGCCTGTTGAATAATTTTTATAGATTCCTTCATTTCACCGATTCGGACTAAATAACGAGCTAGTGAATCTCCTTCTTTTTGCCATTGGACTTCCCAATCGAATTTATTGTAACACTCATAACTATCAACTTTACGAAGATCCCATTGTATTCCAGAAGCACGTAACATCGGCCCTGATAAACCCCAATTTATTGCTTCTTCTCCACCAATAATGCCCACTCCTTCAACTCGTTCCAAAAAAATGGGATTCCGTGTAATAAGTTTTTGATATTCAGCAATTCCTGTTAAAGAATAATCACAGAAATCCAAACATTTATCTATCCAGCCATAAGGCAGATCAGCAGCAACCCCCCCAATACGGAAATAATTATGCATCATTCGCATACCCGTAGCAGCTTCGAATAGATCATATAACAATTCCCTTTCTCTGAAAATATAGAAAAAGGGAGTCTGTGCGCCGATATCCGCCATAAAGGGCCCAAGCCATAATAAATGAGAAGCTATACGACTCAATTCCAGCATAATGACTCTAATGTAACTGGCTCTTTTAGGTACTTGGACACTTTCCAATCGTTCTGGTGCATTTACTGTTATTGCTTCTGTGAACATAGTGGCTAAATAATCCCACCGTGTTACATAAGGCAAATATTGTATAATTGTTCGATTTTCTGCTATTTTTTCCATCCCTCTGTGTAAATAACCCAATACGGGTTCACAGTCAATAACATCTTCACCATCAAGAGTAACGATCAGTCGAAGAACACCATGCATTGATGGGTGATGAGGACCCATATTAACTATCATGAGATCTTTTCTTGTAGCCGGTACAGTCATATCTTTTCTTCCTTAATTCATTATTCCATGAATTTATCAAACGAAGTTCATCAAAATTAAAAATTTAATAACTACTAATAACTAAAGAAAAAAATGCAAACCAACCTTAAAATTAACGAGTTTTTGACTCCCGAATACCTAATTGACCAATTAATTTCTTATAACGTACTCTATTTTTCTTTGACAAATAATCCAGTAGCCGTTGACGTTTTCCCAGAATTTTCCGTAGGCCCCTTTGTGATAAAAAATCTCTTTTATGTAATTCCAAATGTGAAGTGAGTCTCCGTATCTTATCCGTAAAACTGAATACTTGAAATTCAACAGATCCGCAGTTTTTTTCTTTTTCTTGTCGAATAGCTAAGATGAATGAATTTTTGACCATAAAAAACCAATTTTTCTATTTTTTTCTTTTCCGTGGATTTTACCGATCAGGAAAAATAATAATTATTATTATACCAGTTAGTTCTAGTTATTTGAATCTAGTACAAAAAAAATGGGATTTCTTCATATACACTACTTTAAATTTATATTAATTTTATCCACCGAATATGGCATGCAATAGATATATAGGAAATATACTATTAACTAATTCTGAATCGTGGATACATATGTATTCTTGACATACTGAAATGACTACCGTTATTGGTATCAAACCAATAACGATTCATACAAGCTAAATCTTCTAATCGATAATTGGGCCAAAGAAACGATTTGAATTTAATGAATTTATTTGCATCTGTATTAAGATGCTTTTCCCCGTTTAAAAATTGTCCCCAGTTTTTTATGTTGTTTTGATTGCAAAATAGTGGATTTCGATTCACAACATTAGAATTCCGGGAATTGAAACAAATTAAAATTCTAAATTCTCTACGACGTCTGGGAGATAGAATATTTTCGGGAACAAGGAAATCAAAATTATTTCTGTTTCTATTCACAAGCATATTACTGTGTTGTGCAATGGATCCATCAAAATTCTTTTTTTCAACATATCCACTTTTTATTATGCATTTTCCATTAGTTTGGCGCTTATTCTTATCAACCAATGAAATACCTATGGTTTGATATATAATAGATTTTCCATCCTTTTTTATAGATAAACGAATTGGTTCGATAATAAATATTCCTCTTTTTATCAATTCTGTAAGAGTTAGGTCTTTCTGAATCAACATTACATCCAGATGCATCTCTCCTCTTTGAATTGAGGATATAGCAATTTCTCTTGGATCTATCAGTCTAAGTAGGAGACAATATACCTTGATATTATTGATCATTCTTTGATTCAAGGAATCATCCCATCTTAATTGAAAAAGAAAATATTTTTTCAGGAAGAAATCCAGTTCTGCTTCTTTCTTGCTCTTCAATTGTTTTTTCTTTCTACCCTTTTTAATGTCTGCTCCCGTGTAATCCTCTTCAAGATTTTTCTTTTTGTTTTGTTTTCGTAGATCTGATACAAAATCTCCTTGACCTTGTTGTTTGTTTTTTTTTTGGTTGGAATTTTCTAATTCAAGATATTCTTTTTGATTAGCTAATATAGAAAGATTTTTTTTTTTATTTACGTCGATCTTTTCATTTTGACTAATATTTTTTTCATAGAAATGAAAATGAAAAATAAGTAATTTTATTGGTATGATCCACGGGTTAATCTTATACACATCAAAAAGTAGTACAAATTCTGGGAAAAACCAAGGTTCTAAATTTGATATGGTATGATATAACCTTTCTTGATTCATTCCTATCCAATCAAAAAAATATTTTTTTTTATTGGATGGGTTGATTTTGTGATGAATCGTAAAAGAAAAAGGATCCTTTTTTTCACATTTTTTAGAATTTTGAGTTTCAGTTTTAGCATTTTTATGAATCTTGGTGCCGGTATGCGTATTGGCCCAGGTCTCAATATCGATATTATTTCTAAGACAAAAATGGAGAATTCTACAATCAAAAAATTTTCTATCCATATTTTTGTCCATATCAATAATAGATCTTTTTTCTAGATAATCACTAATAGATAGACTTATCAATCTATAAAATGATTCGGATTTCAGTGTATTTGTATTGAAATTATATGGAATTTTTTTGTCCTCTACTTGTAATGTTGATCCAGAAATATACGAGTCCTTACTATTCCCATAATTTATATATTTATATGACAAAAGATCATATCCGTAATGTTTTTTCCATTTTTCTTTTTGACTTATCAATGAGTCCACTGCATAGTAATTTTGTTTCGTGTAATGAATTAATTGGTCTTTTTCTTTTTTATATAAATCTAATTTCATTGAGTCTTTCTTTTGAATCGTACGACATTGATTGACTCTATTTCGCCATTTTTTCGGTACTAAGTGAGCCCACTTAGTCTGAGATAAATTGTATTGATAATGACTCCTTAACCAATTTTTCCATTTATTCATTCCAGACTTATGCATTTTTTTTTGCCTTGGTTTGGAATCAAATATTCCTCGTGTCGTACAATAATTCTTGATTATATCCCTAAGAAAAGGATAGGTGTGGTGATATTGAAGTACAGATTTCAAATGATACTTGTTAAGTAATTGATTTTGTGATAATTTGTAAAATACATAGGCTTGAGACAAAGAAGATAAGTCACAATTATTATTTCTAATATTTTTCTTACTAATATTAGTATTAGAAAAATGAGAAAACGGATTTTTTATAGTCGAAATAAAGTTCATTGTATTTTGATTTGTTTTCTCAATTCCTTCTTTATTTGTTTCAGCGTTGGAAATGGATTTGTTGATAATTTTTTTTGTTGATTCAAAGAAAAGTTGTGCATTGATCCTTGGAATCTTAATGATACATAGTAATATATCCATGTATATTTTTTCAACGAAGGATTTCATAAAATAATGTGATTTACGTATTACTCGGATATTTTTTCTTTTTAATATTTGCCAAATATCCTTCTTTGATTCCGATCTTTTATCATCACAAGCTCGAACTCTTTTTTTCTTGCCTTTTGTGATTCCTTCTATTTGAGTCCTAATTGTGATTGTCTTATTAGCAAGATCTTTCATTTTGGTTTCTATGAGTGAATAATTTGCATTTACACAATTCGCAGATCGAATTCGAATGGTCGATTCTCGGATAATCTTATTATTTATATTGGAATCTTTTTCGTTTTCATTCGATTCATATACTTTTACCTTTCTCAATTTCAATAAGAAAATGGGGTTTACTTTTTCAAGTTCTTTCATTATTAGGTTTATAACTAGAACTATTCTTGTTTTTTCTTTTGAAACTTTTATAAAACCTTTTCTTCTTTCTTTGAAAACCCTTATAACTTGAAAAAATTGCCTTTTCGCTTTTATCGTTTTTTTTTCAAGTTCGTTAAAAATGGGTTCAAAAAAAGAAGGTCGTTTTCGGGGAGACCCAAAAGGTAGTTCTGCTTCCCTTCCCCAGACTGTTAAAAAACAAAAATTGTCTTTTTTCTCCTTTTTCCTTATTTTCTGATCTCTATCTCTATGATGAGATCGTACTTTAGATCTTCGCCAAGGTTTCAGACAGAAAGGAAATAGAATCTTTATCTGAATACCATCTGTTAACCAATTTTGGGGAAATTCCGTTTCTGATAATTGAACGCCATTATAGGTACATTTAACATGCATTTCTTTATTCCATTCCTTCAAATCCTCGTACCATTCGGGGAATTGCAATAATAACATACGACCAATATTTTTAGCTATTATCAATAAGGGTAATATAACGTATTTTCTAAGAAAAGATTGGGTTACTAACATGAAACCTCTTATTGCTTGAGTAAATATAAAGGTATCCCAAGCTTCTGATATTGCTATTCGTTCATTTTCTTCTTCTTTCTCTTCGTTTGTTTTCTCCTTTTCTTTTGTCTCTTCCTCCTCAAAATAAGAAATTTGCAATTCTGGGTTTTCCCCTACCCAATTCCTAAAAATGTGATTAATCATTTTAGAGATATCAAAAAACGAAAAAAAAAATGTTTTGTCTATGCGATCAAAAAAAAGTGGAGAATGCACATTTGCTTGAAACATTTCCAAAATAACTGTTTTACGTCTTTGAGCACGCATGGATCCTTTGATTATACCCCGGCGAAAATCCGATTGTTGTGAGTAACGTATCAAAGCCACTTCCTCTTCTTCATCATTAGTGCTATTATTACTAGTATTATTATTACTAGTACTGGAATTAGTACTCTGACCGTTATCAGTATAAATTACCACGCGTTTGCCTTTTCTTGAACGAATTTCGGGATCTTCCGTCGATTCTTCTTCATTTTCTTCTTCCTCTTCTTCTAAATCGTCTGTCAATTTGTATGACCAACGAGAAACCCTTTTACTGATTTCTTCCATTCCAATGGATTTCCTTCTAATTGTTGTTAGATCATTTGGATCAGTTGAAATTACATCGAATATAAATTTCAAAGATTTTGTTTGACTTTCTGAATAAATTCGTCGTGCGTGTTCAAAAGATAATGCATCGATTGAGGTTAAGGAATTCCCAATCGAATTCAATAAAAATTTCCCGCTAAAGCCAAACGTATTCTTTTGATGTTCTAATTCTCGAGAATCATTATGAAAGAGACCATGAATCTTATTTATCAAAAACATTTCTACGGAATCCGCTGTGGAAGTTATTAAATCGTTCATGATTGCACGTGAATCAAATTTTTTTATTGTTCCTCGATAAGGTCCATTCAAAAAAGGATCATACCTTTTTGGCAAGTATTCTTGTTCATTCTCATCATCGCATAATCTGGTCCTTTTTTCTAGCATATCTAAAGCAAGAGATCCCTTCTCTTTTTCTAGAATTTTTATTCGACTTATCAATTCATTGTTCAAGTTGTATTTTTTTTGTTCATTGGTATGAACCCAATAATTATACAAGTCTTCGTGGGATAGTTTTTCTGTCGTGTACAAATAAATTTTTCGTTCTATCATTTCTGAAAA